TGATCAGATCATTGAATCATTTATTTCTATTGCAATCCATTCAATTTTGATTTCTACACACGTCTTTTTTTAGGAGGCCTACATCCATTATGTGGCATAGGGGTTACGTCACGTACGAAACTTAATAGTATACCACTTCTACGAATGGCTCGTAATGCTGCATCTCTTCCGAGACCAGGGCCTTTTATCATGACTTCTGCTCGTTGCAGACCCTGATCCACTGCCGTACGAATAGCATTTCCTGCTGCGGTTTGAGCAGCAAATGGTGTCCCTCTTCTTGTGCCTCTGAATCCACAAGTACCAGCGGAGGACCAAGAAACCACCCGACCTATTACATCTGTAACAGTCACAATGGTATTGTTGAAACTCGCTTGAACATGAATAACTCCTTTTTGTATTCTACGTCCATTCTTACGTGAACCAATTCTTGGTATAGCTTTTGTCATATTTTATCATCTCATAAATATGAGTCAGAGATATACGGATATATCCATTTCATGTCAAAAAAGATCCTTTATTTGTACATCGGACCGTTTAGAAAGTCCCTTGTTAGAAAGATTACCCCTGTCTCTGTTTATGTTTCGGATTGGAACAAATTACTATAATTCGTCCCCGCCTACGGATCAGTCGACATTTTTCACAAATTTTACGAATGGAAGCCCTTATTTTCATATTTGTTATTCCTTAATTCCAAATATACTCCTTGGAAGAAAATAAGTCTCTTGAAATTTTGAACCTCGAATTGTATTCCCATGAAAGGAATGTTTAAATTCAAATAAAAAGCCACCTAATCATTCGACTCTTTGTTGCGAAGTCTATAAATTATACGTCCCCTAGTTGAATCATAACGACTTACTTCGATTTTGACTCTATCTCCTGGTAGTATCCGGATAAAACTCCGTCGGATCCTCCCCGAAACATAACCTAGAATCAGATCTTCATTGTCTAAACGAACTCGGAACATACCATTGGGAAGTGATTCAGTAATTAAACCTTCGTGAATCAATTTTTGTTCTTTCATTCCAGGTAACCCCCTTGAAGTATCAACTAATGGAGGAGGAGTAATAGTAGACAATTCGTCTTTCCTCTCTTTTTCCCAAATAGCAAGTTACGGATCAAATTCGGATACCAGAAGGATCACCAGATATAATACAAAATTTCTCCCCCAATTCTTTCTAGTCGAGCTTCTCGATCTGTCATTATACCTCGAGAAGTAGAAAGAATTACGACCCCCATTCCACCTAAAATCCTAGGAATTCGTTGATGGTTGGAATAGATTCGTAGACCGGGACGACTGATACGCTTTAAAATATTTCTATATGTTCCTTTCCTATTCCTTCTATGTCGCAGGGTTGAAACCAAGAAATATTTGTTGTTTTCCCTATGTTTCCTAACATTTTCAATAAACCCTTCTTGTAGAAGTATTTTAACAATGTTTTCGGCGATATTAGTAGATGCTATTCGAACCGTTCCTTTTTTATCCATGTTAGCATTTCTTATAGAAGTTATTATATCGGCAATAGTGTCCCTACCCATGACGAACTAAAATTATGGGTGCCTTCCAGTTTTGATATAATCAACATGTTCCTTTTTTTTCATTTTTTCTTATTTATTTATGAATTATTAAAGGTATATGCGTGAGACACAATCTACTAACGTGATCTATTTCAGAGACCTGACTATACTCTATCACGGTCTCATCTACTAGTATTTATAAGACTTCAGGAGCTAATGAGACTATTTTAGTGAAATTCAACTGTCTCAATTCCCGCGCGATCGCTCCAAAAACTCGAGTTCCTTTTGGATTTCCTTCTTGATCAATGACAACTGCTGCATTGTCATCATATCGTATTATCATACCGTTGTCGCGTTTGAGTTCTTTACGTGTACGTACAATTACAGCTCTGATCACTTCTGATCTTTCGAGAGGCATATTGGGCACTGCTTCTTTGATTACAGCAACAATAACGTCACCAATATGAGCATATCGTTGATTACTAGCTCCTATGATTCGAATACACATCAATTCTCGAGCCCCGCAGTTGTCCGCTACATTCAAATGGGTCTGAGGTTGAATCATATCATTTTTTTTTTTTGAATCTGCTCTTTCAATGCAAAAGGCAAAGGAAAAAGAGAGAAATATTGTCTGCCCAGAAATCCAAAAATCTGCGATTGTATTTTTCATCACAAATACCCTTCACATACCTATCACGCGATAATGAATTGAGTTCGTATAGGCATTTTGCACGCAGCTATTTCAATAGCTGCTCTGGCTACAGTTTCTGATACTCCGCCCATTTCATAAAGTATTCGACCGGGTTTAACGACAGATACCCAATATTCGGGAGATCCTTTCCCCGAACCCATACGTGTTTCGGTAGGTCTTACTGTAACGGGTTTGTCGGGAAATATACGTACCCATATTTTTCCACCACGGCGTGCATATCGTGTCATTGCTCGTCGTCCTGCTTCTATTTGTCTAGATGTGATCCAAGCGGGTTCAAGTGCCTGAAGAGCGTATCTGCCGAAACAAATATGATTGCCTCGATAAGATATTCCCTTCATTCTTCCTCTATGTTGTTTACGGAATCTGGTTCTTTTGGGGTTATAGTTGATGGTTGTTTCTCAATCCCATCTCTACTGCAGAACCGGACATGAGAGTTTCTTCTCATCCAGCTCCTCGCGAATGAAACGATTCAATAAGATTACGTATATGTATTTATTGAATGAATAATACACTGAATCATGGAATTTATTGATATTTAATCTGTCACACGGGAAGCCGTATAGTATATAGTATATACGGCTAGACGGATATTTCTATTTTATTTATATGGGATAATGCCTTTCTTTTGAAAATGAATCCTTGACCTTTACCGAATCTGTCAAAATACTGCAATCCAATAATGGTTTCGCGGGCGAATATTGACTCTTTCCATATTTGCTTCATTCGTAGGGTGAGCCCATGACCTATCAGAAGAAATTAATTGGTTCCTGGTTGATTCCGCCATCCCACCCAATGAATCATTAGGATTCGTTTTCAATAGAATCTTCCGCAGTCACAGGTTTCGTCGTTCCCATAGCTTTTCCATTAATGGCTAGGCCTGAACTATGCAATGGAGCTCCTAATTAAATTCGTTCCCGAGCCAATCTCCTCAGTCTCTATTGACTCGGGGCTCTTTATTATTTGTATTTTTCTTATGAACCGTATTCATCTAATTATGGACGAATCAGTATTGATGCTTTATCACACTGCCTTTTATGATATGATGTGATTGATAGACCATACATATTGGAATCATATATCATGGAGATTCTCCTTCTCTCTTTCTCTCGCCCTTCCAGTTACCCACATCCCTCTATTTTTCTTTCCAACCTATAAATGGATTTTTCCTTTATGGAAAAAAAAGATTTCAGTTGCTACAACTATATGATCGATACATCATATGGCGACTGCTTCCTTGGATCTCGATAATACAAAGCAATGAGTTGGTTACTAGTTCTTATAGTTATTAGTTAGGGGCTGGTCTGTTTTTTGAATCCCAACTTTAAATAAAAAACCAACGAGTCACACACTAAGCATAGCAGTTCCACCAAAAGGTCAATCGAATTTTTATTCAACCTTATAGAATTAGAATTGCTCATTTTTCATTTTTTTTTTTATTGAAGTGAAAAGGAATAGTTTGTAGTTTTTGTTCTATCACTGAATAGAATGGCAAGCAAAGGAAGGGTCCATTATTGCTCGTCTACAAATATCCAAATTTTGATGCCCAATGCCCCATAGGCAGTTCGAACTGTATAGGAACAATGATCAATTTTAGCTCGAATGGTTTGGAGGGGAACCCTACCTTCTCTGATCCATTCGACACGTGCAATTTCTTTTCCGTCGATACGCCCTGCAATTTCCACTTGAATTCCTTTTGTGTCTGCTTGTTCAGTTAATTCAATAGCTTTTTTCATTGCCTTTCGAAACGAAACCCTATTCTTTAATTGTAGAGCTATATATTCTGCAAGAATATTAGGTTGTCCATAAGGTTTTGCAACTCTTGTAATAGCAATGTTAAGTCTCCGATTCACAGAATGAAGCCCCTTTTGTACATTGATCTGCAATTCTTCGATTCCTCGTGTTTGGCCTTCTATTAACAAATTTGGGAATCCAATATAGATTATGACCTGGATCAAGTCCATTTTTTTTTGAATCTCTATATGTGCAATTCCAATTCCTTCGAAACTTGAAGATACTCTTATATTTTTTTGTACATATATCTTGATACAATCCCGTATTTTTTCATCTTCCTGGAGACCTATGTAATAACTTTTTGGTTGTGCGAACCAAAGGGAACGATGACTTTGGTTTTCGCCAAGGCGGAAACCGAGTGGATTTATTTTTTGACCCATCTTTTTTTTCTCTCTCTCTCTCCTTCTCTATATATCTTTCTATTATAGGATCTCTCCATACATTTTTTGTTTCTAAAAATATATCCTGATCTGTTTTCTTTTTAGAGCTATCCTTCAATACAATAATTATATGACAGGCGGGTCTTTCTATCGGATAACTACGTCCTCTAGCCCTGGGTTTTAACTTTTTCACGATAGTACCCCCATTGACTTCGGCTTTACTAATGACTGAATCAGCTTCGTTGAAACTTTTATTGTGACTAGCATTTGCTGCTGCAGAATAAACCAGTTTAAAAATGGGATAAAATGCTCGATAAGGCATGAGTTCCAGTAACATAAGTGTTTTCTCATAGGAATGCCCACGAATCTGATCAATGACTCTTCGTGCTTTGTGAGCAGACATACATATACGTTGAGCTAAAGCTTGTACTTGTGTACTCGAGCTCCTCTTCATCTTCTGCTTTTTCAAGGTCTTCTTCCACTTTCTCCACTTTGACATAAGATAAGGTTCGCCTCCCGCCAATGAACGATGAGCACCTATTTCACTTTATTTTATTAACGGAGAGATCTAGTATCGTTTCTCGCGTGTCCCTGGAAAGTAAGAGTAGGTGCAAATTCTCCTAATTTTTGACCCACCATACGATCCGTTATATAAATAGGTAAATGCGCCTTTCCATTATGAATGGCAATTGTATTGCCGATCATTGTGGGTATAATGGTAGATGCCCGGGACCAAGTTACTATTATCTCTTTTTCCTCTCTCATGTTAAGCTTCTTTATTTTTTCCAATAAATGATTAGCTACAAAAGGATTTTTTTTTAGTGAACGTGTCACGGCCTATTATTCCCCCCCCCTTTTTTTTTTTTGAAAAGACGAGTAAAAAACAATATTTATTTGATTTTGAATATTCCTATTTACGGCGACGAATAATAAAACTATTACTATATTTATTCCTTTTCCTACTTCTTCTTCCAAGCGCAGGATAACCCCAAGGGGTTGTGGGTTTTTTTCTACCAATCGGGGCCCTCCCTTCACCACCCCCGTGGGGATGGTCTACAGGGTTCATAACTACCCCTCTTACTACAGGACGCCTACCTAGCCAACACTTAGATCCGGCTCTACCCAAACTTTTCTGGTTCGCCCCAACATTACCCACTTGTCCGACTGTTGCTGAGCAGTTTTTGGATATCAAACGGACCTCCCCAGATGGAAATCTTAATGTGACCGATTTACCCTCTTTTGCAATCAGTTTCGCTACAGCACCTGCTGCTCTAGTTAATTGTCCACCCTTTCCAAGTGTGATTTCTATGTTATGTACGGCCGTGCCTAAGGGCATATGGGTTGAAGTAGATTTTTCTTTTTGATCAATAAAAACCCCTTCCCAAACCGTACAAGCTTCTTCCAAAGCATACGGCTTTCCGGATGTATATATATATATTATATGATGATATCTAGACAGATGGATTTTATATGAATCGTGTGATGAAGTACCACATGAGTGGATATATAGGAATACAAATCTGCCAAATCACTCATGTTATGATCTTATACATCCTAGGTCTCTCCGTTTCGTCATCTGGCTTATGTTCTTCATGTAGCATTCAGACCGAATGACTCTATGAAATTACGTCGCTACTTCCACATATTACGGGTAACGTAGGAGACATCTCTATTTTTCCCCGGGGGAATTTTTAGAATTACCACCACTTAGCTTTCAATTCACCTCTGACCATCAAATGAAATGTGAATAACCCATCCTCTTCTCTTTGAAACAAGGGTCGCTTCCGCTTCTGTCCGTGCTTCAAACAATTTTGTCTTCTCCATATTACCATATCTGGAGTGTCAATAATTTTATATGAGGAACTACTGAACTCAATCACTTGCTGCCGTTACTCTTCAGTTTTCTGTTGAGGTCTATCCCGTAGAGGTACTCAAATTGGATCAGTGATCAATTTCTAGGTTTCGTCGTAAACCTAATTGGTTACTTCCAATTACGTAAATCCATAGTTCAAACCGCACTCAAAGGTAGGGCATTTCCCATTGATATAGGAACTTCTGTACCGGAAACAATGGTATCTCCAATTATAGCCCCTCTGGGATGTAAAATATATCTTTTCTCACCATCTCCATAGTGTATGAGACAAATGTATGCATTTCGATTAGGGTCATATTCTATGGTTACGATCCTAGCAGATATGTCTTTTTCATTCCGTCGAAAATCGATTTTACGGTATAGACGCTTATGGCCTCCTCCTCTATGCCCTGCGGTAATGATTCCCCTGGAATTACGACCTTTACCACAGCGATGCTGTCCATAGATCAAATTATTTCGCGGATTGGATTTCACTTGACTGTCTACGGATCCTTTGCGTATGCTCGGGGTAGAAGTTTTGTATAAATGTATCGCCGTGTTATTTAGTATTTTTTTTCTTTTTTTTTTTTACTAAAATTCTTTTCTCTTCTCTATAAGAGGTAAAATAGAATAACCCGGTTGAAGCGTAATGATCATACGTCTGTAATGCATTGTATGTCCCATAATGGGTCCCATTCTTCTACCCTTTCCCGGGTAGTTGATGACTGTTTATAGCTATTACTTTGACGCCAAAGAAGAGTTCGACCCAATGCTTTATTTCTGTCCTAGTTGATCCTGATTCGACATTAGAAGTATATTGATTGTTCCCCAATAACCGAATACTTTTTTCTGTAAAGACTACATATTTGATTCCATCCATAAATCTACTTTCTTCCCCACGAGTTCCAGTATCGATAAGAATTCTAGTTCTTACTCTTCATATGTTATGGTTGGTATGAATATACCATACCAATTCGTTATGGATGGATGATGAGATTCCATTGATACGGAGCCAGTGGAACTAGCCTTATTGAATGTCCCCGTTGGCCTGCATCCAGCAGGAATTGAACCTACGAATTCGCCAATTATGAGTTGGGCGCTTTAACCATTCAGCCATGGATGCTTCACTGGGGTCATTGTACAGCGCAAGTGACCCAAATTCAATTCACTTAGATTCTTTTGGATTCTTTAGGAGGAATCAATGAAATGAGAGGACATCAATTCAAATCCTGGATCTTCGAATTGAGAGAAATCCAGAATTCTCACGATTTCTTGGATTCATGGATCCAACCCGATTCGGTGAAATCTTTCACTTCCTTTTTTTTCCACCAAGAGCGCTTTATGAAACTTTTTGATTCCCGAACTTTGAGTGTCCTAATTTCACGTGATTCACAGGGTTCAATTCGTCGACATTGCACGATCAAAGGTGTAGTACTGCTTGTACTTGTAGTAGCGGTCCTTATATACAATCGAAATAGGGTCGAAAGAAAAAATATCTATTTGATGGGGCTTCTTCCTAAACCTCTGCGTTCCATTGGACCCCCCAATTATACATTGAAAGAATCCTTTTGGTCTTCCAATCTCAATAGGTTGATTGTTTCGCTCCTGTATCTTCCAAAAGGGAAAAAGATCTATGAGAGTTGTTTCATGGATCCGAAAGAAAGTACTTGGGTTCTTCCAATAACTAAAAAGTGTATCATGTCTGAATCTAACTGGGGTTCGCGGCGATGGAGGAATGCGATCGTAAAAAAGAGGAATTCCAGCTGTAAGATATCGAATGAAATTGCAGCTGGAATTGAGATCTCGTTCAAAGAGAAAGATATAAAATATCTGGAGTTTTTTTTTGTATCCTATACGAATGATCCGATCCGCAAGGACCATGATTGGAAATTCTTTGACCGCCTTTCTCCGAGTAAGAAGCGAAACATAATCAACTTGAATTCGGGACAGCTATTCGAAATTTTAGTGAAACATTTGATTTGTTATCTCATGTCTGCTTTTTGTGAAAAAAGACCAATTGATGAGGGGGGGTTCTTCAAACAACAAGGAGCTGAGGCGACTATTCAATCAAACGAGATTGAACATGTTTCCCATCTCCTCTCGAGAAACAAGGGGGGTATTTTTTTGCAAAATTGCGCTCAATTTCATATGTGGCAATTCCGCCAAGATCTCTTCGTTATTGGGGGGAAGAATCGGCACAAATCGGATTTTTTGAGGAACGTCTCGAGAGAGAATTTGATTTGGTTAGACAATGCGTGGTTGGTAAACAGGAATCGGGTTTTTAGCAAGGTACGGAATGTATCGTCAAATATTCAATATGATTCCATAAGATCCATTTTCTTTCAAGTAACGGATTCTAGCCAATCGAAAGGATTTTCTGATCAATCCATAGATCCTTTCAATTCCATTAGTAATGAGGGTTCGGAATATCACACATTGATCAATCAAACGGAGATTCAGCAACTAAAAGAAAGATCAATTCTTTTAGATACTTCCTTTCTTCAAACGGAACGAACAGAGATAAAATCAGATCGATTCTCAAAATACCTTTCCGGATATTCCTCAATGGCTCGGCTATTCCCGGAACGTGAGAAGCAGATGAATAATCATCTGCTTCCAGAAGAAATAGAAGAATTTCTTGGGAATCCTACAAGATCAATTCGTTCTTTTTTCTCTGATAGATGGTCAGAACTTCATCTGGGTTTGAATCTTACCGAGAGGTCGACTATAGATCAGAAATTGTTGAAGAAACAACAAGGTGTTTCTTTTGTCCCTTCGAGGCGATCGGAAAATAAAGAAATAGTTGATATATTCAAGATAATTACGTATTTACAAAATACCTCCTCAGTTCATTCGATTGCAGCAGATCCGGGATGGGATATGGTTCCGAAGGATGAACCGGATATGGACAGTTCCAATAAGATTTCATTCTTGAACGAAAATGCATTTTTTGATTTATTTCATCTATTCCATGATCGGAACAAAAGGGGATACAGGTTGCACCACGAGTTTGAATTAGAAGAGACATTTCAAGAAATGGCAGATCTATTCACTCTATCAATAACCGAGCCGGATTTAGCCTATCATAATAAGGAATTTGGCTTGTCTATTGATTCCTACGGAAAATTATTGAATGAGGTATTCAACCCCGGGGATGAATCGAAAAAGAAATCTTTATTGGTTCTATCTTCTATTTTTTATGAAGAGAATGAATCTTTTTATCGAAAGATAAAAAAAAAATCGGTCCGGATCTCCTGCGGGAATGATTTGGAAGATCCAAAACCAAAAATAGCGGTATTTGCTCACAACAACATAATGGAGGCGATCCATCAATATAGATTGATCCGAAATCAGATTCAAATCCAATATAGTACCTATGGGTACATAAGAAATGTATTGAATCGATTCTTTTTAATGAATCGACCCGATTGCAACTTCGCATATGGAATTCAAAAGCATCCCATAGGAAATGATATTCTGAATCATCTAACTATAATAATAGATAAGATCAACCAACATTTATCCAATTTGAAAAAGATTAAGAAGAAGTGGTTCGATCCTCTTATTTCTCGAACCGAGAGATCCACGAATCTGGATCCTAATGTATATAGATACAAATGCTCCAATGGAAGCAAGAATTTCCAGGAACATTTGGAACATTTCGTTTCTGAGCAGAAACACCGTTTTCGAGTAATGTTCGATCGATTACGTATTAATCAATATTCGATTGATTGGTCCGAGGTTATCGACAAACAAGATTTGTCCAAGTCACTTCGTTTCTTTTTGTCCAAGTCACTTCTCCTTTTGTCCAAGTCGCTTCTCTTTTTATCTAAGTCACTTCCTTTTTTCGTTGTGAGTCTCGGGAATATCTCCATTCATAGGGCCGAAATCCGCATCTATGAATTGAAAGGTCTGAATGATCAACCCGGCAATCAGTTGTTAGAATCAATAGGTGTTCAAATCGTTTATTTGAATAAATTGAAACCCTTCTTATTGTATGATCATGATACTTCCCAAAGATCGAAATTTTTAATCAATACAGGAACAATATTACCTTTTTTGTTCAACAAGATACAAAAGTGCATGATTGACTCATTCCGTACTAGAAAAAATCGAAGGAAATCCTTTGAGAACACGGATTCCTATTTATCAATGATATCCCACGATCGAAACAATTGGTTGAATCCTCAGAAAAGTTCATTGATATCTTCTTTTTATAGAGCAAATAGACTTCAATTCTTGAATCAGCCCCATCGCTTCTGGTTCTATTGTAACAAAGGATTCCATTTTTATGGGGAAAAGACCCGTATCCATAATTATGATTTTACATATGCACAATTCCCCAATATCTTGTGCATTCGCAACAAAATATTTTCTTTGTGTTTCGGTAAAAAAAAACATGTTTTGGGAGAGAGAGAGACTATTTCACCAATTGAGTCACAGGTATCTGGCATATTCATACCTAACAATGTTCCACAAAGTGGTAACGAAACGTATAACTTGTACAAATCTTTCCATTTTTCAATTCGATCCGATCCATCCGTTCCTATTTACTCGATTGCAGACATTTCTGGAACACCTGCAATAGAGGAACAAATAGTCAATTTTGAAAGAACTTATTGTCAGCTTCTTTCAGATATGAATCTATCTGATTCAGAAGGGAAAAACTTGCATCACTATCTCCGTTTCAATTCAAACATGGGTTTGATTCACACTCCATGTTTTGAGAAATATGTGCCGTCCGGAAAGAGGAAAGAACTGAGTCTTTGTCTAAAGAAAAACGTTGAGAAGGGGGAAGTAGGTAGAACCCTTCAACGAGATAGTGCTTTTTCAAATCTCTCAAAATGGAATTTGTTCCAAACCTATATGCCTTGGTTCCTTACTTGGACGGGGTGTAAATATCTTTATTTCACCTTAAAAAACAATATTTATTTGATATTGAATATTCCCTTTCAATATTCCCTAAGTGGCAGTCAAAATTTTGTGTCCGTTTTTCATGATATTATGCATGGATCAGATATATCATGGCCAATTCCTCAGAAAAAGTGGTGGTCGATTCTTCCACAACGGAATCTGATAAGTGAGAGTTCGAGTAAGTGTTTACAGAATCTTCTTCTGTCCGAAGAAATGATTCATCGAAATAATGAGTCACCCATTCCATTGATATGGACACATCTGAGATCACCAAATGCTTGGGAGTTCCTCTATTCAATTCTTTTCCTTCTTCTTGTTGCTGGATATCTCGTTCGTACACATCTTCTCTTTGTTTTCCGAGCCTCTAGTGAGTTACAGACAGAGTTAGAAAAGATCAAATCTTTGATGATTCCATCATACATGATTGAGTTGCGAAAACTTCTGGATAGGTATCCTACATCTGAACTGAATTCTTTCTGGTTAAAGAATCTCTTTCTAGTTGCTCTGGAACAATTAGGAGATTCTCTGGAAGAAATACGGGATTCTGCTTCTGGCGGCAACATGCTATTGGGTGGTGGTCCCGCTTATGGGGTCAAATCAATACGTTCTAAGAAGAAATATTTGAATATCAATCTCATCGATCTCATCAGTATCATACCAAATCCCATCAATCGAATCACTTTTTCGAGAAATACGAGACATCTAAGTCGTACAAGTAAAGAGATCTATTCATTGATAAGAAAAAGAAAAAACGTGAACGGTGATTGGATTGATGATAAAATAGAATCCTGGGTCGCGAACAGTGATTCGATTGATGATGAAGAAAGAGAATTCTTGGTTCAGTTCTCCACCTTAACGACGGAAAAAAGGATTGATCAAATTCTATTGAGTCTGACTCATAGTGATCGTTTATCAAAGAATGACTCTGGTTATCAAATGATTGAACAACCGGGATCCATTTACTTACGATACTTAGTTGACATTCATAAAAAGTATCTAATGAATTATGAGTTCAATAGATCCTGTTTAGCAGAAAGACGGATATTCCTTGCTCATTATCAGACAATCACTTATTCACAAACCTCGTGTGGGGCTAATAGTTCTCATTTCCCATCTCATGGAAAACCCTTTTCGCTCCGCTTAGCCCTATCCCCTTCTAGGGGTATTTTAGTGATAGGTTCTATAGGAACTGGACGATCCTATTTGGTCAAATACCTAGCGACAAACTCCTATGTTCCTTTCATTACGGTATTTCCGAACAAGTTCCTGGATGACAAGCCTAAAGGTTATCTTATTGACGATATCGATATTGATGATAGTGACGATATCGATATTG